TTTCGAAGTCAAGTCACAAACCAAACTTAGGAAAGATAAATAGGTGCGTTTCGACACGATCGAATTATATTCGTTCAATACACTGTTGTCAATATGAATGCTTAGATAAAGAGTGCACTGAAAAATAAAAATAAATAAGTAAAAGACTTGTGTTGGCTTGGATTTACACTAGATATACATTTCTACAAAGCTATATAGGAACCGCCCCCGTCCTCGTCTGTTTTGTTTTTGTATTTCATTAATTGATTTGCGTTTGATTAAGACGACGAAATTCTGTAAAAACCCCCGCCTTCTTTAAAATATCATAAACAGTTCCTGTAGGTTGAGCCCCTTTTTCAAGAAAATATAGAATAGCAGGAATATTTAAATAGGTTTGATTATTTATTGGATCATAAAAACCTACTTTCCGAAGATCTCTTCCTTCTCTTCGGGATCGAACATCAATTGCAACGATTCGATAAACGGCTCATTGGGATAGATGTAGATGAACTATAACCCCCCCTAGAAACGTATATGAAGTTTTCTTCTCGTACGGCTCGAGAAATTCGAAGTTATTGCTATGTATAGAATTAGAATCTCAAATGGCGATCCATAAAAGTATCAAATTAATTAGACTATGCTTATTTAATACTTCATTTATTCTTCGTTAATTTCATTTATTCTTCGTTAATCGAAGAATAAATTTGTATTCTCATAACTCAAGTTGGATAATTCAGAAATAGTTCCAAAGAAATTAGGCATTTCATTTTTTTTTTTGAGCGGTCTCTAATCCCCCCTTTTTTTGGTTGTCTCATTTCGAATATATTTCGATTCTTCATTCTTGATCGAGTTGTCGAGACAATTGAAAAAAGGGTATTTCCTTGTTCCAAGATACTTTATCTTTGACTTGAATCATTGGGTTTAGACATTCCTTCGGTGACTTTTAATCATTTCAAAATGGCAGCAACATGCCCCTTTTTATGAATTATTTCTATCAAATAATTATACGAACGGGTGATTTGATTCCCGCACGATACCTTTTTGATCAAAAGAGTTTCACTAATCCCAACAAATTTTCCTTTTTTGGATTTGAAACTTGTTCTAATTGGATCCTTTCGATTTCTAGATCGAAAATATACTTACGAAGTTGGTCAAACTTATTTATTAATTGGCACTAACCTTAGATCCTTGCCTCGGAGAAACGAATCAATACTTTCTACTCGAGCTACATCACGTACTAGTTCCATTAGAACCCAACAGGTTCCATTGGAATAAAGGATGTCGAGCCAAGAGCATCTTCATTCCTATATTATATAATATAAAAAAATATAAAAATGGTGGGTGTAAAAATCCACAGCTGATTATGTCCGTCAAGTCGCGCGTTGCTTTCTACCACATCGTTTCAAACGAAGTTTTACCATAACATTCCTCTAGTTTGGAATTTGGAACTGGTATGTAATTGATTCAATTATGGAATCATGAATAGTCATTTATTTTTTCCTTCCAGCCATTTCATAGGAATCCATATTCGTTCTTCTTTTAGTATGAATTCAATTTCACCCCATACTTTATTGGCTGAATGCAATATTTGGATTTTATTTATAAATTTCTACACATTTTCGAAATATTACGAACAAAAAGCTCGTTATTTTTGAATCGAAATTGTATCTTCAAGGAACTTGATAGGGTATATTCAACAATCTGACACTTCTTTTCTTCGAGTATCAAATACTTATAAGAAATCATGCAAATAGTTATTTAATTGAAAAACTCTCTACACTCTCACCAGTTGAAGAAAGTTTTACTAAGGATCACATTTGACATCCGAAATAAATTCATCGTCGAATTAAACCCCATTGATTAAAAAAATATGAATAAATTGAAAAAAAAAAGTGTAATTTCTATTTTTTTCGTCGAATGTTCTTGATGGAAAGAAAGATTTAAGTTCTTATTCTTTTATTTCCTACTGAAAATGAAAATTCGAAATAAAAAAAAATAAGGAATTTCCTCTATCTATCAGATAGACTGAAGAATTGTCATTGGAATTTATCATAAGATAATAGGCTATGGGTGAATATTCTCTGTTGAATATTTCAACCTAACGGATCACAAATCAATCTTTTTCAAAAAATAGTTATCAGTGAAATAGAACGATAATAATAATACATTAAACATTTCTTCATTTTCCGCGTAGGAGAGTTTTTCATTTTCCGCGTAGGAGAGTTTTATCTAAAAAAAGCAAGGGGAATAGAATAGGTTGTATGAATCACCCCCGTCTCTATTATTACATAGATGAAGAATTATTCATTAGAACAAAATCACATATGAAATCAAATACCTAAAAATTAGGTTCAAAGAAAACTGACATATCTTACGTATCTAATCTAACTTGATTTTTTGTTAATCAGATTTGCACAGACACAGCTATTGAAATTCATATTTTACATTATTGAAATTAATATCTTAACATTGTTGATTAACTCTTATTATATGGGCCAGAAATAAAGCCTGCAAAGTAACTAACTTAGGAATAAAAAGGATGGATAGAATAGAATGAAAGGCGCATTCAACCTCCTTTTTCCTTTCATTCAACTTGTTATGATCTATGTTCACACCGTACCTAGATCATAACTCGATTCCGTTCCATCTGTATCTATGTTATGGGAACTCTATTTGTGAAAAAGATATGCTCAAACAAGAATAGAATCATTCAAAATAAGAAAGAAGAATCCTATTCGATCCAAGGGTATACTCTTAATCCCATATTCTACTTCGACTATTAAGTAAAGGGGAATTTAATTTATATATTATTATATATTAAATAGATATCAATTTCTATTTTTTATTTAATATAGATATTAAATATCTCCTGGGACGGAAGGATTCGAACCTCCGAATACCGGGACCAAAACCCGTTGCCTTACCACTTGGCCACGCCCCATTTCGATTTCGATTCGATACTAATAAACACTAGTATGGGGATTGGTTGTTCGTCAATTCCAGTCCAAAAATTTATAGACTATATTGTTCCTAGGATTTTGACACATGTAGATATAGAATTAAACTGAATTTATTGATCATTACAGATAATTCAATTAAGATATTGTATGAAAGTATGATTTCTTCTATTTTCAATTGTGAATAGAAGGATTTTTGATTGGGTAAGTTGAAAGAGGGATTTTTTGGTCTACCTTCCTTTCGTAATTTTGACCGTATAGCAATATCAATAACATATTAATAACTCAATCAAAATACAATTATCTCGAAGTCAAAAAAATGTTTGTTATGCTTAATATCTTTAGTTTGATCTGTATCTGTCTTAATTCCGCCCTTTATTTGAGTAGTTTTTTCTTTGCGAAATTACCTGAGGCCTACGCTTTTTTGAATCCAATCATAGATGTTATGCCAGTAATACCCGTTCTCTTTTTTCTCTTAGCATTTGTTTGGCAAGCTGCTGTAAGTTTTCGATGAGATCTTTAATACTGTCCTAGACATGATTTATCCGAGAAAAAAAAAATGATACGGTCCGAGAAGTGTATGAACCCTCGATCTAAACAATTCTTCAATACGATAGTTAAGGTCCGAGAAGTGTATGAACCCTCGATCTAAACAATTCTTCAATACGATAGTTAAGATAAATCTGAATTCATCCCATTTTCTCATTCGAATTCTTTTTCATTTATTGAAAGACTTATTAGAGCTCCCGGTGATATGAAAGAAAATTTTTCTTGTAATGAAAGACTCGATTCTTATTACAAATTACAAATGACTTTCTGAAAATTATTTTTCTAGTTTATAGAAAGCATTTCATTTATTGGTATCAAAATAGTATATATGGTATAAAAATGGAGAACCTATTCTCTTTTTTTTTCCAAAAAATGATCTTGGAGATTGTGTAATGCTTACTCTCAAACTCTTTGTTTACACAGTAGTGATATTCTTTGTTTCTCTCTTCATCTTTGGATTCCTATCTAATGATCCAGGACGTAATCCTGGGCGCGAAGAATAAAAAAAGAAAGAGGTCTTTCTTTTTTACTTGTTCTTGTTTTGTTTTGCTTCATTTTTCAATGTTCTTAGGATTTTTATCTATTAACATTTTTATCTATTGCACGTCTTTAATTTAAATAAAAACAAAGAAGGGTTCGAAAAATTTGAAAGATAAATAAAATACCAAGTCATCAACGGAAAGAGAGGGATTCGAACCCTCGGTACGAAAAACTCGTACAACGGATTAGCAATCCGACGCTTTAGTCCACTCAGCCATCTCTCCCAATCGGAAAAGGATAATTATTACATAAAGGATTGAAAAAATCCTTTCTTTCTTCTTTAATTTTAATATATTATTTTCTTTATACATATACAAATAAATATATCCAACTTTCCTAAGCAATCCCATTTCTATAAAAATCGAAAAAGACTGCAAGAGATATAAATAAAAATAGATATATAAATAAAATAAAGAATCCCTCTTCGTCTTCCGGACGATCTTTTTTATTTTCTGTTCACGGCCTGGCCTGGCCTGGTCAGTACCTAGCCGGGCCATCTTTTGTTTGAACTCATAAACAAAATTTTTTTTTTGAAAAAAAAAATACTTGTTATTGAAACAACAAAAGAAGGGCTATTTCCATATTTTTGATTTTGATAGAGAAGAAATTAATAATAAAATTAATAATTCTTTTTATATTATAATTATATATAATTATATAATTAATTTTTTTATATTTAATTTACTTTACCGATAAAAAAGAAAAAAATGGAACTGGGGATTGTTGTTCAATGAATTTTTATGTCATGAATGGCAGAAATAGTTTTCTCGGTCCGTATCTGTCAAAAACCCTTCATCAAAAGAAAGAACTTGTTATTTATTTTCAATTTTGAAATATGAGTTTAAATATAAGTACTTTTTTCCTAATCTAATCAGATTGGGTCTACGGACAAAACACGCCAATGTCATAATTTGGCTCATTATTTTCTGATCCTATCTTAATTATGTCTGATTAGCTTGTTCGACAAAAAGTTCA